TTTCGCAATTTCATAATCCAAATTGTCAATTTCGCATTGACTCTTGGATACAAATCACGAGAACGGATATTTTTCTCCGAATCTTTTATTTTAATTTTAGAGTGAAAGGATTCAAATTGAATCCTTTTAAGAAATAAAGTTTTTGATTTAAATATCAATTAAACTGAAGGACCCCTTAACTATTAAGGGGATTAATTGAACGAATCACACTTTTACCACTAAACTATACCCGCTACAATGCGATTATTGTATAAAAAGGGCCCTTTGTCGAACAAGAGAATCAGATGTAATCAAGATAGGACAGAAATTCAAAATAATCATGAAATGAAACTTCGAAATTAGAACGTTGACGTCTTTGTCAGGAGTCCTCGTAAAGGAGGAGTTATTTCGTTTAAATAACTAAATTTAATAATTCAAAACAATTTCTTTTGTTGGACGAATTTTGACAGATATGGCTCGACAAAATAACTTTTATCCACACACCAAATACAAACTTCGATTCCTGATTCAATCAAAAGAATGGAAATAGTCCTTCTTTTTATTGTTCCTTTGAATACAATAACAAATATTTCATTTTTTGGTTTTCAAATCAAATTAAAATTTAAAATAAATCGTTTTTTTATGGTATGGTTCGCGCCCTTTCTACGGTTCAGCGGTATGGGTCATTAGAACAAAAAAAGGCCCGGCTGGGTACTGACCAGGCCAGGCCGTGGAAGTGGAAATAAAAAAGGCCTCGTTGAACGAAATTAAAGAGATATTCTTTTCTTTATTTTTTTTTCTATTTTATCTCTTTCGAATGCTTTCTTTATTTTAATTTTCTAAAAATGATAGAAATGGAATTGCTGATAAAAGTTATATCTATTTCTATAATAGAATACAAAAGACAATAAAAAAAAGAAATTCTATACGCTATATTTTCTATGAGCTATATAATCAATTTACTTTCTATATTCTCTTCTAGAGAATATAGAAAGTAAAGATAGAAAAGAAAGTAAAGACGGGCTTTTTCAAGCATTATTTTTTGTGTAATGTAACATAGTAATTATTTTTTTTTTTATTTTTCAATTAGTCAATTAGGAGAGATGGCTGAGTGGATTAAAGCGTCGGATTGCTAATCCGGTGTACGAGTTATTCGTACCGAGGGTTCGAATCCCTCTCTTTCCGTTTCGGTCGATGGCTTGGTATCTTTAAAATTGAACTTTAGCGAACACTTTGACTTTATTTTTAATAGTAACAGGGAATCAAAAAATCCTAAGAACATTTATACGAATAAAGTAAGCAACCCCTTCCTTTTTTATTCTTCGCGTCCGGGATTACGCCCTGGATCATTAGACAGGAATCCGAAGATGAAGAGCGAAACAAAGAATATCACTACGGTGTAAACAAAGAGTTTGAGAGTAAGCATTACACAATCTCCAAATCAGGTTTTTGGGTAAAAGGAAAAAGAGAATAGATTCTCTATTTTTATACTACATATCCAATTTTGACATCAAGAAATGAAGTTCTTTTTAGAATTTGATTCTCTAAATAGAAAATCGTTTTCAGAAATGAAATTCACACAATTAGAATTCGCCATTTTGGTTGGCTCTAATATAAGATGGTTTCAGTGAAAAAGAAAAAGGGTAATAATCAACAAATAGCAAATGGGGGATCAAAATGGATCGCGGTTTCCCAAGAATTTCATTGTTTGAATTGAGGCGGGGGTTCGTTCAGATTGTAAGACTCATCTGCTCTTATTTATTAATTGTTAGAATTTTGTTTTCGAACTAGAATAAATCATGAATTTTTCTAGCACAATATTAATATTAAAGATCTCATCGAAAACTTACAGCAGCTTGCCAAACAAAGGCTAAGAGAAAAAATAGAACAGGTATTACTGGCATAACATCTACAATTGGATTCAAAAAAGCGTAGGCCTCGGGTAATTTAGCGAATAAAAAACTACTCGAATAAAGGGCAGAATTAAGACAAATATACATTAAACTAAAGATATTAAGCATAACAAACATTTTGTTCTTGGAGATAATTTTATTTTGATTGAGTTATTAATATCTCATTGATATAAGATAAAAATGAAGAAAAGAAAGGAAGGTAGCCAAAAAAAACTTCTTGGAACCGACCCAATCAAAACAAAAATCCTTCTATTCTCGTGTGAGAATTGAAGAAATCATACTTTCATACAATATCTTAATTGAATTCTATGTAATGATCAATAAATTAAGTTGTATTTTACACCTACACGTGTCAAAATCCTAACACTAAAATCAGAATCTAATTTTGGGGCTTTGGACTGGAATTGACGAACAGCCAATACCAATGGTACTCTTTATTAGTATTAGTACCAAATCGAAATTGAAATGGGGCGTCGCCAAGTGGTAAGGCAACGGGTTTTGGTCCCGGTATTCGGAGGTTCGAATCCTTCCGTCCCAGACCGGGCAGAATAAAAATTTTCAATTCCCTTTTGAGCAACCCTCTTAAGTATATATATTGATAAAATATACGTGTACGTCTTTTTTTTTTTTTTTTTTTCTAATTAAAAAAATTATTTTCTCAACCAGATCTTTTTTCACAAATTGAATCGAATTCAAATTCAAATAATACGAAAATAGAACTGAATGCATTTGTGTTCCCCGCTTGCGGGGAACATCGATCACAAGAGTTTGAATTAAAAAACGTTGGATGGGCGTTTTTGCGTATGCCCCCCTCTTTCATTCACTTTCATATTTAAGCGAGTTTCGTAGAAAAGTCTTACGCCCCCCCTCGAGTTGAATTTTCAAAGATCCATTCTAAATAGAAATGTGAAAGCCTCCCCATTCCTATCTTTTTACAGTCCCAATTATTCTCTTTTCATTTCGGAATTCTAAACAAGAGGGTATTCCTGGTACTGATTGAATTCGGGATTAAGTCTCTTAAGTAAGACTAGGTTAGATTAAAATAAAAAACAACAAATTAGAAAGGAAACAATGACTTAATCTGGGCCCTTTTGTCTTTGTATCTATACAAAATGGTCTAGCATTCCGTAAAATGGGATCTTTTTTTTTTTATTTAGGATTCCCACAGAAAGAATTCGGGGTGGGAGTAGATAAGAGTTAGTGAGCAATGAAAGATACCGATTTGAATATCGATGTCGGTCCAAATCTCATTAACCAATAATCCCGCTCTATATGGAATGGAGGCTCTTTGATTCTAACCCAAATTTTTCGGTATTTTTTCTTGGGCTTTTTTTAATTTTTAATGAATAATTGTAAATCTCTGGAATAACAATTGAGACGGGGGTTATTCATATAGTCTATTTACTTTATTTTATACTATTTACTTTATTTTATATTTTATTTTGAATTTGGGGAAAGATTTTTGAATCTGAAGCCCAAGCCAAAGAAACGACACATAATTTGAGGAAAGGCTTATATGCATGGATTGCTATCCTTCTATTTCAGAGATAACGTCCTTTTGCTTTTTAAGATTTGTGAGCCCTTATCTTCCTGTTAATGTTAAATTAAATATTTAACCTACAATATACATAATTACTTCCAACGAAAATTGTTCAGTCTAATCTGATAGCTACAGAAATCGCCCATTTTTGGACTTCAGATTTGCTCTTTCATTTCAGGATTCCGGATGAACGACTAACAACCTAAATATTCCCTTCATATACAAGGAAAAAGGCTGTGTATCGACCGAAGCAATGACTATTCATGATTCCATACTGGAATCAATTACATACCGGTTCCAAACTAGAGAAATGTTATGGTAAAACTTCGTTTGAAACGATGTGGTAGAAAGCAACGTGCGACTTGAAGGACATGATCCGCTGTGGATTTTTTTTTTACATCCACCGTTTTCGATTTTATATGAATGGGCTCTTGGCTCGACATTTTTTCTTTTGTTCTATTAGAATCCTCAAGTTTTTTTGGGGGGTAATGGAACTAGTACAGTATGGAGCTCGAGTATAAAGTATTTATTCATTTCTCAGGGGCAAGGATCTAGGGTTAATACCAATCAATAAGTTGGAAAAAACTTCGTAAGTCAATTTTCGATATAGAAATCGAAAGGATCTGATCCGAGCAATTGTGAAATCCAAAAGCAATGGGAAAATTTTTTGGAATTGGGAAAACTTTTTCTACCAAAAGTGTATCCTGTAGGAATCAATTGTTCGTATGATTCTTTCATAGAAAGAAATCAAAAGGGGGTGTGTTGCTGCCATTTTTTTAAATAAAAAACGTTAAAGATCACCGAAGTAATGTCTAAACCTAATGATTCAAAGCAAAGATAAAGGATCCTGGAACAAGGAAATACCATTTTTCAATTGTCTCAACAATTCAATCCAATCCAAAAATCGATTCGAAACGAGACAAACAAAAAGGGGCTTGAGACCGCTCAAAAAAGGATATGCCTAAGGATTTTCGGCTGGGCTTTGAAACTTATCTAACTTGAGTTATGAGAGTACGAATGCTTTTTTTGTTTCTTTGTCATTTTCAAAAGAAACAAAAAAAGAATAACTTAAATCTCTAATTGATTTGATTATTTTATAGATCTATTTGACATTCTAATTCTATACATAGACATAACTATCACTTCTAACCATTTTGTTTTTCTCGAGCCGTACGAGGAGAAAACTTCTTATACGTTTCTAGGGGGGGGTACTGTTCATCTATATCTATCCCAATGAGCCGTTTATCGAATCGTTGCAATTGATGGTCGATCCCGAAGAGAAGGAAGAGATCTTCGGAAAGTGGGTTTTTATGATCCGATAAATAATCAAACCCATTTAAATGTTCCTGCTATTCTATATTTCCTTGCCAAGGGCGCTCAACCTACAGGAACCGTTCATGATATTTCACAGAAAGCGGGGGTTTTTACAGAACTTAGTCTTAATCAAACGAAATTCTATTAAGGAATAGAACAAAAAAGAGGGTGTGGATGCGCTTTATCTAGTTTTGTATAATTTTTTCTTTACTATCCCCCCTTTTGTTCTATTCAGACCTATTTCTTTTCGGTTTTTCAAGTCTTTCTCTAAAAAAGTATTCTTAAAGTTTTTTATTTATCTAATTCTTTAGATATTATTTATTAATTTCCATATTTATTATATCTATTTATTAATATATAATTTGATTTGTTATTTGGATTTGAATTCAATTTAATAAATAACCAAAACATTAACTCTTTTTAACTCTTTTTGTTTTTGTTATTGTATTTTTTTAGTATTTTCTCAATCTTGCTATTCAATATTCAATGTCATATTGACAATATTGTATTGATCAAATATAATTTGATCATGGAGAAATGGGCCCATTTATCTCCGTTCCATAGGTTTTGGTTGTCTTTTTTTTTTATGTTCAGAATCGATTAGAAATTTTTTGGATTCGAGTTCTTGCTAATTTCATTTTTTGATTCCGTTGTGAAATTCCATTTTTTTTTTTTTTTATTTTTATTCCGATTCTATCTACCCATTCGAATTATTTGGGTTGCTAACTCAACGGTAGAGTACTCGGCTTTTAAGTACGGCTAGCATCTTTTACACATTTCTATGAAGCAAAGAATTCGTCCAAATCTTCGGGAGAGTTTGTAAGACCGCGACTGATCCTGAAAGGAATGAATGGAAAAAACAGCATGTCGTATCAATGGATAATTTTGAGAATATTTTATTCTTGTTCAATCGCTATAAAACCAAGTTTGAATTCTTGGCGCGGAACAAATTTAATTTAATTAAGAGTTGGGTCGAGTGAATAAATGGATAGAGCCCTGGGGTTCCAATTATAGGGAAACAAAAAGTAACGAGCTTTGGTTCTTAATTTGAATGATTATCCAATCTAATTAAACGTTAAAAAGATATTAGTTCCTAACGCGGGGAAAGGTTTTCCCATGAGGGGATTATCGATTTATTTAATGAGTCCTAAGTATTAGCGAGTCCCTATTATGGATTGTAGCTGAATGTGTAGAAGAAGCAGTATATTGATAAATCTAGTTGTTTTTTTCCAAAATCAAAAGAGCGATTGGAGTGAAAAAATAAAGGGTTTCTAACCACTTAGTTAACTATAACTATAACAAACATAAACCAATTAAATTAACTCAAAATGAGAGGATAGAGAATCTGGTGATGAGTCTACCCATTTTCAAGGTATCTACTTTTTTTACTACAATACTTTGTTTTCACCGTATCGCACTATGTATCGTTTGATCGCTCACTAAATCCCTTACCTTTGTTTTTAATCGAATTTCAAATGGAGGAATTTCAAGTATATTTAGCACTAGATAGATCTCAACAACACGACTTCCTATACCCACTTCTTTTTCGGGAGTATATTTATGTACTTGCTCATGATCATGGTTTAAATAGCTCGATGATGTCATTGGAAGGTGGGTTTTATGACAATAAATCTAGTTCACTAAGTGTGAAACGGTTAATTACTAGAATGTATCAACGGATAAATTTGAGTATTGCTGCTAATGATTCGAATAAAAATCCAATTTTTGGGCACAACAATAAGTTGTATTCTCAAATTATATCAGAGGTATTTGCTGCTGTGGTGGAAATTCCATTTTCCCTACGGTTGGTAGCTTTTTTAGAAGGGAAAGAAATTGAAAAATCGCCTAATTTCCAATCAATTCATTCAATATTTCCTTTTTTCGAGGATAAATTGTCCCATTTAAATTATGTGTTAGATGTACGAATACCCCACCCCATTTGTCCCGAAATCTTGGTTCAAACCCTTCGCGAATGGGTAAAGGATGCCTCTTCTTTACATTTATTACGGTTCTTTCTCCACGAGTATTTTAATTCGAACAGTCTTATTACTCCAAAGAACTCTATTTCTGTTTTTTTAAAAAGTAATCCAAGATTGTTATTGTTTCTATATAATTCTCATGTATATGAATATGAATCCATCCTCTTTTTTCTCTGTAACCAATCGTCTCATTTACAATCAACATCCTCTCGAGTCCTCGTTGAGCGAACGTATTTCTATGGAAAAGTCGAACATCTTGTCGAAGTCTTTGCTAAAGATTTTCAGGACATCTTAGGGTTGTTCAAGGATCCTTTCATGCATTATGTTAGATATCAAGGAAAATCCATTTTGGCTTCAAAGGATACGCCTCTTCTGATGAATAAATGGAAATATTACCTTGTCGGTTTATGGCAATGGCATTTTCACGTGTCTTCGCAACCAGGAAGGGTTCAGCTAAACCACTTATACTTAGGCAAGTACGCTATTAACTTTCTGGGCTATCTTTCCGGTGTGCGACTAAATTCTTTGTTGGTACGGAGTCAAATGCTAGAAAATTCATTTCTAATAGGTAATTCTATGAAGAAGGTCGATACGACCGTTCCAATTATTCATTTGATTGGATCATTGACTAAGGCGCAGTTTTGTAACGCATTAGGGCATCCTATTAGTAAGTCGACTTGGGCCGATTTCTCTGATTCTCATCTTATCGACCGATTTGTACGTATATGCAGAAATCTTTCTCATTATTACAGCGGATCTTCAACAAAAAAAAGTT